TCTGGATCATTTTTTATCGATATTCCTGGTTACTAATACTGACCAGGAAATCTCTATTAAACAAAATAAAAGAGGGAATTCTTTCTCTTTCTTCCGTGAAATTAGTTAACAAGGTCCTGCATCTTTCTATATCTCCCGAAAATCATACCCCACTAAGAATCCTTTTTTGGGGGTCAATTATTATAACGAATTCTCTATAAATTTGTAAGAAACCCTTTCTTTAGTAAATTTTATTAAATTTATAAGATAAGAACAAGATAATAACTAATAAGATGAATAATATAAAGGGTGGATTATCATACATATATTTCATGTAGAAACATGTAGAAAGATGAATAGGTCCATTTATTTACATATTTATTGTATTTTATTAATTAATATATATTTATTAAAACATATACTTATATACTCACTATTAAGTATATATACTCACTTAGGTATACTTAGTATAATATAATAATTATATATGAATTATAAGATATCTTTATAACAATATAAGGATAAGGTTAAAATATTAATATAAAACGATAACAATAAATAACAGGTACAAATATTAAATCGAGGTACCCATTCTATGATAACTCTCAACAGCTTTCCCTCAATTTTTGTGCCTTTAGTGGGCTTAGTATTTCCGGCACTTGCAATGGCTTCTTTATTTCTTTATGTTCAAAAAAACAAAATTTTTTAGATACGCTAAGGACAAATCTTATCTATTTTTTTTCAAGACTTACTTGGATCATAACACGGCTATATATTTAGTAGAATATGGTATAACATGTGACTTCCTTTGGGCATAAGCTTTTATGTATGTGTAAATATTATATATGGGTAAATGAATTATAACTATTTTCAAATAGATCGGAATCGGGGGGAATTTATGAAATGGAAATCTATATGTATTAAGAAATCATATGGTAAATCATATGAAAGGGATGTTATTATTTTAGTTTGGATCTAAGAAATTCAATGAATTACCCCTCAAGGTTCACATCATAATAGTGCTGGTTGATGAGAGTTACTTCGGCAACAAAAAAAAAGTAAAAAAAAAAAAAAATTATTTTTGTTATTCTACCAATTCCAATAAAATGCAACTAGGTCTAGGTATAGTATGAGTTGGCGATCAGAACGTATATGGATAGAACTTATCGCGGGGTCTCGAAAAACAAGTAATTTCTGCTGGGCCTTTATTCTTTTTTTAGGTTCATTAGGGTTTTTATTGGTTGGAACGTCCAGTTATTTTGGTAGGAATTTTATATCTTTATTTCCTTCTCAGCAAATAATTTTTTTTCCACAAGGGATCGTGATGTCTTTTTATGGGATCGCGGGTCTTTTTATTAGTTCCTATTTGTGGTGCACAATTTCGTGGAATGTGGGTAGTGGTTATGATCGATTCGATATAAAAGAGGGCGTAGTGTGTATTTTTCGTTGGGGATTCCCTGGAAAAAATCGTCGCATATTCCTCCGATTCCTTATGAAAGACATTCAGTCCATCAGAATCGAAATTAAAGAGGGTATTTATGCCCGTCGTGTCCTTTATATGGAAATCAAAGGACAGGGGGCCATTCCCTTGACTCGTACTGATGAGAATTTGACTCCACGAGAAATTGAGCAAAAAGCTGCTGAATTGGCCTATTTCTTGCGTGTACCAATTGAAGTATTTTGAAAAAAGAAAAAGGAACTGAAGAATGAATACTTTTCAAGAGAGAAAAAGTTAAGAATCCTCTTTTTTTTTTTTAATATTTAAAATTTTGATAAAACGGTAGTTCTTTCGTCTTGAAATCTGACTACTATTAATTTGAAGTGGGTTTTTTCTTATTCTATTTCTGTATTCTTTTTAAATTCAAGGACTAAACACTATACTGAATCATAAAAAAAAACCGGAAATAGATTCATGGGCTCGATGACTTGTAATAGAACTTATGCTTGATAGAAATATCAGCATCGTATAGAGTCGACGAATGGGGTGTGTTCATTAAAAATAAAAAAATTCACAGACGAAAAAATGGTAAAAAAGAAAGTATTAATTTCCCTTCTATATCTTGGATCTATAGTATTTTTGCCTTGGTGTATCTCTTTCTCATTTAATAAAAGTATGGAATCTTGGGTTACTAATTGGTGGAATACTAGTAAATCCGAAATTTTTTTAAATGATATTCAAGAAAAGAGTATTCTAAAAAAATTCATAGACTTAGAGGAACTCCTTCGTTTGGACGAAATGATAAAGGAATACCCGGAAACACATTTACAAAAGCCTCACATCGAAATCTACAAAGAAACGATCCAATTGATCAAGATGCACAACGAGGATCGCATCCATACAATTTTACACTTCTCGACAAATATAATCTGTTTCGTTATTCTAAGTGGTTATTCTATTCTAGGTAATGAAGAACTCGTTATTCTTAACTCTTGGGTTCAAGAATTCCTATATAACTTAAGCGACACAATAAAAGCCTTTTCTATTCTTTTATTAACTGATTTATGTATAGGATTCCATTCG